CTTTAACCTTTTTTTGTTGTTCTGGTTTGAAAAACCTCTTTTGACTCTTCTTTTCGACAAAACAAAAAAAAAAGAAATTGAAATTAATGAATTTCAATTTCTTATTCTTAAAAAAGAAAGTAAAAGTAGTAAATTAATACAAAAATTGATACATAAACTAAAAAAAAGAAGAGATAAGAGGAGATACGCCCCCCACCTAGATATTTAATAATTTCTGCTACAAAGAAACTTGTAACACCAATACCATTCGTAATTCCATCAATTACTTGTCTATCAAAAAATTGAGTTAGTTCGGCTAATCCTCTTATACACCTAGTGAAAGTTTTTTCATAAAAAATGTCTATGTAACCGCGATTATATGACCAATTATATATTACATTTATTATTTTGTCCCAGACAAGTCTTCTAGGACCCGTTTTAACAAAAAAATTGATTAAGTTCAAATTCTGAAAATATGAATAAGCGGGCCCATATAAAAGAGACGCTATAAATATTCCGAAATAAGCTATACTGACTGAAAAAATTGCATTTATCACAAATTCATACCAATCAAAAAAATTGTTAGAATTTGAATGTAGCAAGTTTATCGACGGAGTTAACCATTTTGATAATATGTCCAAATATATTCTTCCTTGACCAAAAGGAATTCCTATGGATCCAACAAATAAAGTAAATAAGACCAATACAAAAAGTGGCAATAACATTGTATTGTCCGATTCATAAGGATACGTGGAAGTTTTTTTATTGGGAAAATTTTTAATAGTAATAAGGGGTTGTATCATATTTCTTACATTACCATCAATTGGATATGTTTTTTTTGAAAAAAGGGAACCCCTCTGATTATTATTCATTGTTGATAAAATTTTTTTTTTTTTTATCGCTTTTTGTCCTTTTTTTCCCCATATGGATATTGAATAGAACGCATTATTTTTTTTTCCGCTGTAATTTTTAAAATTAAAATTGAAATGCCCTTCAAAAGTAAGTAAATACATCCGAAACATATAAAATGCAGTTAACCCTGCTGTGAAACAAGCTATTATTGCAAAAATAGGTGAATACAACCAACTATCATTAAGAATTTCGTCTTTGGACCAAAAACAAGCAAGAGGTGGAAAACCACAAAGAGAAAGTGTACCTAATAAAAATGAAGTTTTTGTAATTGGCACATATTTTGTTAAACCGCCCATAAGAGCCATGTTCTGGCTTTTATCCGGAGAATATCCAACAATGGTTTCCATAGAATGAATAATGGATCCAGATCCTAAAAATAATAATGCTTTCGAATAGGCATGAGTGATCAAATGAAATAAAGCAGCCCGATAAGATCCCATGCCTAAAGCTAACATAATATAACCCAATTGAGACATTGTAGAATAGGCTAAACTTCTTTTAATATCTCTTTGAGCAAGAGCCAAAGTAGCTCCTAATAGTATTGTTATTATACCTACCAAAGAAATTATATACATTATGTAAGGTATGACTGTAAAAAGAGGAAGAAGGCGAGCTATAAGAAAAATTCCCGCTGCTACCATTGTAGCAGCGTGTATAAGAGCCGAAATAGGAGTAGGACCCTCCATAGCATCGGGTAACCATACGTGAAGGGGGAATTGCGCAGATTTAGCAACCGCACCAACAAATAATAGGGAAGCACACAAAGTTAGAAATAAGGAATTGGCCCCATTATTATCAATCAAATTTTTGGCTATTTCGAACAAATCCCGAAATTCAAAACTCCCCGTTATCCAATAAAGACCTAAGATTCCTAAAAAAAAACCAAAATCCCCTACACGATTAGTTACAAAGGCTTTTTGACAAGCACTTGCCGCAAGGGGGCGTGTGAACCAAAAACCTATTAATAGATATGAACACATTCCAACCAATTCCCAAAAAAAATAAATTTGTATCAAATTTGAACTAGTAACTAATCCCAGCATGGAAGCATTAGAAAAACTCATATAAGAAAAAAATCTCAAATAGCCTTGATCATGAGACATATAATTGTCACTATAAATAAGAACCATTATTCCAACAGTAGTAATTAATATTAACATAATAGAAGTAAGCGGATCTATAAAGTGTCCGAAATCTAAGGAAAAATCATTATTGATGGTCCAAGACCATACATATTGGTAGATGGGACTGCCGTTTATTTGCTGAATAGACAGATCGGCTGAAAAAAGCATAACGATACTTAGTAATAAAATACTAGGAAAAGCCCATATGCGCCTAATACTTTTTGTTGCCGCCGGAACAAGGAGAAGGCCCAACCCTATTGCTATAGGAACTGGAAGGGGAATGAAAGGTATGATCCACGCATATTGATATATATGTTCCATAAAAAAATCAAACTTTTTTATTAATTGTTTAATTGTTTCCGATTCACCAGCTCTTATAGATTTCGAAAGGAGTAAAAAAAAAACGTAAAAAAATCAAGATATGAAAGGACTCAAATAAATAAGATATTTATGAAGATACAGAATATGATATTTTCAAACATTTCATTATTACAATAATTTAGAAACATAGAACAAGTAAAAAATGATACAAAAAAAATTGAAGTACTTGATTCCAATATATATTATCCACCAATAACTTAACTCGAAAAACGTAAAACAAAATACCTCGTTGTTATTAGTTATTTTAGTTAATTTATTCGGAATCATTAATGAGTTGTGAACTAGTTCATTGTGGAACTGTTCGAGTTCCTTATATTTCTTTCAATAAAACAACTTATGTTTATGGTAAACTATATGATATCCGTTGATTTGTTACCCGTCACTTCAATTCACACAGAACTGTAATAATAAAAAAGGGACTTTTTTCAAATAATATTAACAAATTAACCACTAACAGATACTAGTCTCATTCGATTTTTCTAATTTTAATTAGATATACTTTCTTGATCAATTACAATTATATAGAAAGGGGTTTAGAGTCTAGTTTTCTTAAATTAGGTAAGGGTTCTGAAACTTTTGGATTTCGTTTTTGAAATTAGATGAAATGTAACATGACGAAAATATACGGAAGTACCAAATGAAACCTTTTTTTATTATTTTATTACCAACGTCAAGCAATTATATTTCTATAGCCTTGGTTGAATCCCATGTATATATATATCCGAATGAAGATATCTGATATATATATAGATATATATATAGATAGTACTGGCTAGTATACATCATTCTTTCTTCAGATATTCTTTCTTCGAATATTATATGTAATAGTAATAAATTCTATATTTGGAACAATAGATGTCTTACACATTTAACTATAACAATGAACAACTTCTGCATTTTTTAATGGCGGTTCCTAAAAAACGTACTTCTATGTCCAAAAAGCGTATTCGTAAAAATTTTTGGAAAAATAAAGCATATTGGGCATCAATAAAGGCTTTCTCTTTAGCCAAATCACTTTCCACCGGGAAGTCTAAAAGTTTTTTTGTTCGACAAACAAGTAATAAAGTCTTGGAATAATCTTAATAAATATGAACCAATCGATTAGATAATTTAAACTTATCAATATGAGATGGAATTTTCTGTTGTCGTATGTAGATAATAGTTTTTCTGTCTACTAGACTTGAAAAGGACTACAAAAAATCAGGCACAAGATACAAATAAAGTTTCATCTTTTCTTTCTATTTATTGGTTTTTTTGTGGGATGGGGATTGTTATTTTCCCCATCGATTCACTTCTCAAACAAAGCATTTTTTTAGGAAGATTTATTGGGTTTTGTATTCCGAATCGAATATATATTATTCTATGTTTGAAAAGATCCATCAAGATATCTCTATCTATAAAGCACAATCTACATTCCATATGAATGAATATCTTGATAACTCTATTATTTTTCTAAAATTTTATTTTTTTTTTTTTGAAATGAAATAATGAAATAAATATGGAATGAATAGAAATTTGAACTCGTTCTTTTGTTATACAAACAGCCCCCCAATTGTTTTGACTAATACTTAATTGGTTTAGACTTAATTGGTTTGGTAAATACTAACACGAATTTTAGACACAATGAAAATCCCAGGAAAGAAATTAAAACTGGATTAAATTAATTAATCCGTTTTGTTTTACAGGCTATCCAACCAAATATTTACAACAACACCTTTTCTTCAGTAATTCCATTGTGATCCATAAAAAATCCTATTTTTTTTTTATTCGGATTAATTTAATAAAATAAGATAAATGAGAAATAAATCATCAAACAAATAAAAATGGAATGGGGTATAAAAAAATTGAGTTATGGGCATGGATATAAGAACAGAACTATCTAGTTACAACTCTTCAATTCCATAAGAGCTTAAAACGCATGAAAAGCCATTACATTACATTGTTAAAACTAACACTACCCCAACTACAATAAAGGTAATAATTATTGAACGTTCAAATAGAAATTTGAACGATACTTTTTAATATTTCCTTAAAGATATTGCATTGAATTGCCTCCTTCAATCTCGACGATTGAAGATGGATGGGCTATTATGATTTCGAGCAAGCCGCTATGGTGAAATCGGTAGACACGCTGCTCTTAGGAAGCAGTGCTAGAGCATCTCGGTTCGAGTCCGAGTGGCGGCATCTTATCAAAAAATACTAGTAAAAAAAAGACTAGAATAACTCCTATAATATATAGAATGAAATGCCTTAATTTGCATTCCATTGTTGGAGGCCATCTTTATTTTTTTTAGGATTTTTTATGATATTTTTTACTTTAGAACATATATTAACTCACATTTCTTTGTCGATTGTTTCAATTGTAATTTTTATTTATTTTATGAACTTATTAGTCCACGAAATCGTAGGACTACAAAATTCGTCGGAAAAAGGAATGGCAGCCACCTTTTTATGTATAACAGGATTATTAGTTATTCGGTGGATTTATTCAGGACATTTACCTTTAAGCGATTTATATGAATCATTAATGTTCCTTTCGTGGAGTTTCTCCATTATTCATATGGTTCCCTATTTTAGAAACCATAAAAATAATTTACATGCAAT